CAGTAATTAAACCTTCATGAATCAATTTTTGTTCTTTCATTCCAGGTAACCCCCTTGAAGTATCAACTAATGAAGGAAGAGGTATATAACTCACTTTTCCTCTCTATTTCACAAATGGGAAGTTAGAGATAAAATTAGGATACCAGAGGAGGAGGATCACCATATATAACACAAAATTTCTCCTCCAATTCTTTCTAGTCGAGCTTCTCGATCTGTCATTATACCTCGAGAAGTAGAAATAATTACAATTCCCATTCCACCTAAAATCTTAGGAATTCGTTGATAGTTGGAATAAATTCGTAAACCGGGTCGGCTGATACACTTTAAAACGGTTCTATATATTCCTTTCCTAGTCTTTCTATGTCGCAGGGTTGAAACCAAGAAATATTTGTTATTTTCCTGATGTTTCCGAACATTTTCAATAAAACCTTCTCGTAGAAGTATTTTAACAATGTTTTCGGTGATATTAGTAGATGCTATTCGAACCGTTCCTTTTTTATTCATGTCAGCATTTCTTATGGAAGTTATTATATCGGCAATAGTGTCCCTACCCATAACGAACTATAATTTTTTGTGCCTCCTAATTTTGATATAATCAACATGTTTCCTTTTTTCTTTTTTCTTTGTTTTTTTTTTTTTTGAATTATTAAATTTTAAAAAGTATATGCGTGAGACACAATCTATTAATTTGATCTATTTCAGGTAGCCTACTATATCATAGTGTCATCTACTAGTATTTATAATACCTCGGGAGCTAATGAAACTATTTTAGTAAAATTCAACTGTCTCAATTCCCGAGCGATCGCACCAAAAACTCGAGTTCCTTTTGGATTTCCTTCTTGATCAATGACGACCGCAGCATTGTCATCATATCGTATTATCATACCGTTGTCACGTTTGAGTTCTTTACATGTACGTACAATTACAGCTCTAATGACTTCTGATCTTTCTAGAGGCATATTTGGCACTGCTTCTTTGATTACAGCAACAATAACGTCACCAATATGAGCATATCGGTGATTACCAGCTCCTATGATTCGAATACACATCAATTCTCGAGCTCCGCTGTTATCCGCTACATTCAAAAGGGTCTGAGGTTGAATCATATATTTTTTATTTGAATCTGTTATTTCAATGCAAAGGATGAAGGAAAAAAAGAAATATTGTCCGTCCAGAATAAACCTGCGGTTGTTTTTTCATCCTCAATATCCCTTTTGTTTAGTTCTACATCCCTATCATGAAATAACAAATTGAGTTCGTATAGGCATTTTGCACGCAGCTATTTCAATAGCTGCTCTGGCTATAGTTTCTGATACTCCGCCCATTTCATAAAGTATTCGACCCGGTTTAACAACAGATACCCAATATTCGGGGGATCCCTTTCCCGAACCCATACGTGTTTCCGTAGGTCTTACTGTAACAGGTTTGTCGGGAAATATACGTACCCATATTTTTCCACCACGACGCGCATATCGTGTCATTGCTCTCCGCCCCGCTTCTATCTGTCTAGCTGTGATCCAAGTAGGTTCAAGCGCCTGAAGAGCGTATCCGCCGAAACAAATATGATTGCCTCGACAAGATATTCCCTTCATTCTTCCTCTATGTTGTTTACGAAATCTGGTTCTTTTGGGGTTATAGTTGATGGTTGTTTCTTAATTCCATCTCTATTGCAGAACCGGACATGAGAGTTTCTTCTCATCCAGCTCCTCGCGAATGAAACGATTCAATAATATTACAGATACACATGTATAATTATAATAATTATATTTATAAATATTTATAATAATAATAAATAATAATATAAGTAATTATAAGTAATAATATAAGTAATAATATAAGTAATTATAAGTAATGAATGGCATTTATTGATATTTAATTTGTTACATATTTAATTTGTTACAAAGGAAGAAGTATATACAAAATATACAGCCGGACGTGTATATTATTAGATATAGAAAATATAAAAAATGCTTCTTTTTTTAGAATATAACGTAGAATATAATGAATCCTTATTTTTACCTCTATCGAACGCGCCAAAAATTGTAATCCAATAAATAAAGGTTTCGCGGGCGAATATTGACTCTTTCATTCGTAGGGTCAGTCAATTCATGACACCTCTCAGAATAAATCAATTTTTTCTTGGTTCGTTCCGCCATCCTACCCAATGAATTATTAGGATTCGTTTTCAATAGAATCCTATGCAGTCACAGGTTTCGTCGTTCCCATAGCTTCTCCATTAATGGTTAGGCCTGAACTCTGCAATGGAGCTTCCGGCAAAATTCGTTCCCGAGTCAATCTCCTCAGTTTTTATTAACCCGAGGCTCTTTATTCTTTATTATTTTTTTTCTTTTTTTTTTTTTATTATTTTATTTATTTATATTTCATTTATATATTTATATCAGTATTGATTATATCAGTATTAATGCTTTATCACACTGCCTTTTATGAGTTGATTCATAGACCATACATATTGGAATCATATATCATTGATATTTTTGTT